AAAGTGAGGAAGAAAACGATGTAGAAACAATTTCAACTTCCGAAACGAGGAAGACTAAACAGGAACAAGAGGTATTCACCGAAGAATACCCTTCCCTTTATTTGGAAGAAAAGGAGGATCCGGACAAAATAGATGAAACGGAAGAGATCCGAGCAAATGGAAGGGAAAAAACAAAGGATGAATTGGACTTTCACTTTAAAGAAACATGCTATAAAGATAGCTCAGTTTATGAGGATTCTTATCTTGATACCCATCAAGATAATTGGCAATTGGGAAGACTTAAACTTAAAGAAGATAAAAAAGAAAAGACTTATATAATATATAAAAAACCTCTTGTGAATTTTCTTTTCGATTATAAACGATGGAATCGTCCATTGCGATATATAAAAAATGATCGATTTGAAAATGCTGTACGAAATGAAATCTCACAATATTTTTTTTATACATGCCCAAGTGACGGAAAAAAAAGAATATCTTTTACATATCCACCCAGTTTATCGACTTTTTCGGAAATGCTAGAACGGAAAATTTTTTTGTACATGACAGAAAAACTATCCCATGAAGACCTGTATAATTATTGGATTTATACCAATGAACAAAAAAAGTACAACTTGAGTAATGAATTACTAATTCGAATAAAAGTTCTAGAAAAAGAAAAGAGATCCCTTGTTATAGATATGCTCGAAAAAAGGACCAGATTGTACAATGATGAAAATGAACAAAAATGCTTGCACAAAACATATGATCCTCTTTTGAATGGACCATATCGCGGAACAATAAAAAAATTATATTCAAAGAATGATTTAATCAGTAGTAGAACGGAAGATGTGTTTTGGATAAATAAGATTCATGATATACTTTATACGTATACTGATTCCCGAGAATTTGAACATAAAAAAAATTTACTTGATGGGGAATCGGTACTGAATTTTATTGGGAATTCTTTACCCTCAATATCAATAGACAAATTTTCTTTTGAGTCCACACACAGTTTGAATTTTAAAAGATTTTCTTTGTTGTCTTTATTAGCAGAACAAAAAACGATTGATTTTGAAAGTCAAAGAAAATCTTTTAAATTGCTAATTGATGGAATTACAACTGATCTCACTGAGCAAACGATAATTAGAAATAAATCTATTGGAATAGAAGAAATTTTTAAAAAGGTTCCTCGATGGTCATATAAATTAACCGATGGTTTAGAAGAGGAGGAAGAAAATGAAGAAGAATCGACGGAAGATCCCGGGCTTCGTTCAAGAAAAGCCAAACGTGTGATAATTTATACTGATAACGATCAAAATACCAATTCTATTACTACTAATAATAGTATTAGTAATAATGATGAAGTGGAAGAAGTAGCTTTAATACGTTACTCACAACAATCCGATTTTCGTCGGGATATAATCAAAGGATCCATGCGTGCTCAAAGACGTAAAACCGTTATTTGGGAAATGTTTCAAGCAAATGTGCATTCTGCACTTTTTTTGGATCGAATAGACAAAACATTTTTTTTCTCTTCTTTTGATATATCTGAAATGAGAAATATTATTTTTAGGAATTGGTTGAGAAGAGAACCAGAATTGAGAATTTCCGAATGGGAAGAAGAGACAAAAGAAAAGGGGAAAAAATACGAGGAAAAGAAAGAGGAAAATAAACGGATACGGATAGCAATATCCGAAACTTGGGATACCATTATATTTGCTCAAGCAATAAGGGGTTCAATGTTAATAATGCAATCCTTTCTTAGAAAATACATTATATTGCCCTCATTGATAATAGCTAAAAATATCGGCCGTATTTTATTATTCCAATTCCCCGAGTGGGGCGAGGATTTGAAAGAATGGAATAGGGAAATGCATGTTAAATGTACCTATAATGGTGTTCAATTATCAGAAACAGAATTTCCAAAGGATTGGTTAACAGACGGTATTCAGATAAAGATTCTATTTCCTTTCTGTCTGAAACCTTGGCGAAAGCCTAAGGTACGATCTCATGATAGCAATCTAACGAAAAAAAAAAGAAAAAAAGACAATTTTTGTTTTTTAACAATCTGGGGAATGGAAGCAGAGCTTCCCTTCGGTTCTCCCCGAAAACAACCTTCTTTTTTTGAACCTATTTATAAGGAACTCGAAAAAAAAATTCTAAAAGTAAAAAAGAATTTTTTTCGAGTTTTAAGAGTTTGCAAAGAAAGAAAAAAATGGTTTATGAAAATTAGGAAAGAAAAAACAGTATGGGTTTTCCCAATAGTTTTAATTATAAAACGAATAATGAAAGAATTTGAAAAAGTAAACCCAATTTTATTATTTAAATTGAGTAAAGTGAAAGTATATGAACCGAATGAAAAGAAAAAAAATTACAAAACTCCTACTAAAATAACTCGTGAATCGACTATTCAAATTCGATCTATGAATTGTACAAATTATTCATTCATAGAAAAAAAAATGAAAGATCTTGCCGATAGGACACTCACAACAAGGAATCAAATAGAACAAATCACAAAAGACAATAAAAAAATAGCTCTAATTTGTGATGGTAAAAGATTGGAATCGCGTAAAGATATTTTGCAGATACTCAAAGGACAATACATTCGATTATTACGTAAATCACATTATTTTATGAAATCTTTCATTGAAAAAATATACATAAATATCTTCCTACGTACCATTAATATTTTCAGTATCAATATACAACTTTTCTTTGAATCAAAAAAAAAAATTATCAATAAATCCACCATTTACAACGATGAAACAAATCAAAATACAATGGACTTTATTTCGACTATAAAAAAGTCCTTTTCTAATACTATTAATAGTACTATTCCTATTACTAAAATAAGTAATAATTCAAATATTTATTACAACTTATCCTCCTTGTCTCAAGCATATGTATTTTACATATTATCACAAACCCAATTATTTAATAAGTATCACTTGAGATCTGTACTTCACGATAACGGGACTTATCCATTTCTTGGGAATACAATTAAGGATTATTGTGTGGCACGAGGAATATTTGATACCAAATCAAGGTACAAGAGAATTCATAAGTCTGGAATAAATGAATGGAAAAACTGGTTAAAGGGTCATTATCAATACAATTTATCTCAGACGAAATGGTCTCGATTAGTACCCCAAAAATGGGGAAATAAAGTCAATAAACGTTATATAATTCAAAATAAAGACTCAATAAAATTGGATTCATATAAAAAAGAAAAAGACCAATTAATTCATTACATGAAACAAAATTGTAATTATGATACAGTGGATTCATTGACGAGTCAAAAAGAAAAATTGAAAAAACACTACAGATATGATCTTTTATCACATGAATATATGAATTATGGGACTAGGGGGGACTCATATATTTATGAATCATTACAAGTAAATGGGAACCGAGAAATTCCATATAATTTCAATACAATGAAAGCCGAATCATATTATATATTAATAACTATAGTTATTAATGATTACCTAGAGGAAGGATATATTGTTGATATGGATCAAAATATGGATAGAAAATATTTTGATTCTAGAATTCTTTGTTTTCCTATTAGAAAGAATATTGATATTGAAGCCTGGATCAATGCGCATATCGACACCAAGATTAATAAAAATACTAATACTGAAACTAATAATTATCAAAAACTTGAAAAAAAAAAACTTTTTGTTTTTGATTGGATGGGAATGAATCAAGAAAGATTATATCAGAAGATATCAAATCCAGAACCTTGGTTCTTCCCAGAATTTGGGCTACTTTTTAACGCATATAAGATTAAACCACAGATCATACCAATTCAATTACTTTTTTTGAATTTCTATGAAAATAGTAATCAATCTAACAACATTAACTTAGATCAAAAAAAGAATCCTCATATATCATATAATCAAGAAGAATATCTTGAATTAGAAAATTCCAACCAAGAAAAAACTAAACAACAAGGCCAAGGAGATCTTAGATCAGATCTACGAAAACAAAACAAAAAAAAAGATGTTGAAGAAAATCACACGAAATCAGAAGTTAAAAAACGTAAAAAGAAAAAACAATCCAAAAGCAATAAGGAAGCAGAACTATATCTTTTCTTGAAAAAATATTTCCTTTTTCAATTAAGATGGGATGACTCCTTGAATCAACAAATGATTGATAATATCAAGGTATATTGTCTCCTACTTAGACTAATAAATACAAAGGAAATTGCGATATCCTCGATTCAAAGAGGAGAGATGTGTCTGGATGTGATGCTGATTCAAAAAGATCTAGCTCTTACAGAACTGATAAAAAAAGGAATATTGATTATCGAACCAATTCGTCTATTTCTAGAAAGAGGTGTAAAATTGATTATATATCAAACCGTAGGTATTTCATTGATCAATAAGAACCAAACTAATGGAAAATACCTAAAAAAAAGATATGTTGATAAGAAAAGTTTCAATAGCTACATTGGACGATATAAGAATATGCTTGCGAATGGAGACAAAAATCATTATGATTTTTTTGTTCCCGAAAATATTCTATCTCCTAGACGTCGTAGAGAATTGAGAATTCTAATTTGTTTCAATTCCTGTAATTGGAATGTTGCGGATAGAAATCCAGCATTTTGCAATGAAAACAAGATAAAGAACTACAGACAATTTTTGAATAAGCAGCTTAATACAGATGCAAATAAATTCAGTAAATTCAAATTGTTTCTTTGGCCCAATTACCGATTAGAAGATTTAGCTTGTATGAATCGTTATTGGTTTGATACCAATAATGGGAGTCGATTCAGTATGTCAAGGATACATATGTATCCGCGATTCAGAATTACTTAATGATATATTTCCTACCAAGTCATATAATATGCGAGATATCTAGTAGATAAAAACCAAAAAAAATGTATACATATATTGTGTTACATTCTAGTACATGATACTGATTTAATAGTGTATTCATATCCATTCAACGAAGAAATCTGCAGTGCCGAATCTTTTTATTTATTTATATACAAAGAAATCATTCTCTTTCGCGAATACAAAAATACCCTTTTCTATCTAATCAAATTTTCAATTCGATTTGGATGAAGTCAAAAAATGGTATATGAATAAATCCAAATTTTTGTCTCTACCAGATTAAAATTATTGGCATAATAATTTATTATTTTTCCCGATCGGTAAAATCCATGAAAAAGAAAGAAAAAGATGAAAAAAAAAATTATGATAAAAAATTCATTCATCTCAGTTATTCCACAAGAAGAAAAAGAGGAAAACAAGGGATCTATTGAATTTCAAGTATTCAGTTTCACCAATAAGATACGTAGACTTACCTCCCATTTAGAATTGCACAAAAAAGATTTTTTATCGCAAAGAGGTCTACGAAAAATTCTGGGAAAACGTCAACGGCTGCTGACTTATTTGTCAAAGAAAAATAGAGTACGTTATAAGAAATTAATTGGTCAGTTGGATATTCGGGAACCAAAAACTCATTAATTTCAAAATTTCAAGATTCGTTTGAATTTTTTATTAGTTATGATATTTTTCCTTTTAATAAACCTTGTTTTGAGAAATTCAGGAAATAATGAATCGGGGAAGAAAAAATATGACTGTACCGGATACAAGAAAGGGTCTGATGATAGTCAATCTGGGTCCTCACCACCCATCAATGCATGGTGTTCTTCGACTGATTGTTACTCTCGAGGGTGAAGATGTTATTGACTGTGAACCCATATTGGGCTATTTACACAGAGGAATGGAAAAAATAGCAGAAAACCGAACAATTATACAATATCTGCCTTATGTAACACGTTGGGATTATTTAGCTACTATGTTCACAGAAGCAATAACGGTAAATGCACCAGAACAGTTGGGAAATGTTCAAGTACCTCAAAGAGCGAGCTATATAAGAGTAATTATGCTGGAACTGAGTCGTATAGCTTCTCATTTGTTATGGCTTGGACCTTTTATGGCGGATATCGGTGCACAGACTCCCTTTTTCTATATTTTCAGAGAGAGGGAATTACTATATGATTTATTCGAAGCTTCTACAGGTATGCGAATGATGCATAATTATTTCCGTATCGGAGGAGTAGCTGCTGATCTACCTCATGGCTGGATAGATAAATGTTTGGATTTCTGCGATTATTTTCTAACCAGAGTTGCTGAATATGAAAAACTTATTACGCGGAATCCCATTTTTTTGGAACGAGTTGAAGGAGTGGGCATTATTGGTGGGGAGGAAGCAAGAAATTGGGGCTTATCAGGACCAATGTTACGAGCTTCTGGAATACCATGGGATCTTCGTAAAGTTGATCATTATGAGTGTTACAATGAATTCGATTGGGAAGTCCAATGGCAAAAAGAAGGAGATTCATTAGCTCGTTATTTAGTACGAATAGGTGAAATGACAGAATCCGTAAAAATAATTCAACAGGCTATAGAAGGTATTCCGGGGGGGCCCTATGAGAATTTGGAAGTCCGACGCTTTGATAGAGTAAAAAATTCTGAATGGAATGATTTTGAATATAGATTCATTAGTAAAAAACCTTCACCCAATTTTGAATTGTCGAAACAAGAACTTTATCTGAGAGTAGAAGCCCCAAAAGGAGAATTAGGAATTTATATGATAGGAGATAATAGTGTTTTCCCTTGGAGATGGAAAATTCGTCCACCCGGTTTCATCAATTTGCAAATTCTTCCCCAATTAGTTAAAAGAATGAAATTGGCTGATATCATGACGATACTAGGTAGTATAGATATCATTATGGGAGAAGTTGATCGTTGAAATGATAATTGATACGACAGAAGTGCAAACTATCAATTCTTTTTCTAGTTCGGAATCCGTAAAAGAAGTCTATGGACTCATATCGCTGTTTGTGCCCATTTTGCCCCTGATATTAGGAATCATAATAGGGGTACTAGTAATTGTGTGGTTAGAAAGAGAAATATCCGCAGCGATACAACAACGTATTGGGCCTGAATATGCCGGTCCATTGGGAATTCTTCAAGCTATAGCAGATGGGACCAAACTACTTTTTAAAGAGGACCTTTTCCCATCTAGAGGTAATATTCGTTTGTTTAGTGTCGGACCATCTCTAGCGGTCATATCAATTCTACTAAGTTATTTAGTAATGCCCTTTGGGTATCGTCTTGTTTTAGCCGACCTAAGTATCGGTGTTTTTTTATGGATCGCCATTTCAAGTATTGCTCCTATTGGGCTTCTTATGTCAGGATATGGATCGAATAATAAATATTCCTTTTCGGGTGGTCTACGGGCTGCTGCTCAATCTATTAGTTATGAAATACCATTAACTCTATGTGTGTTATCAATATCTCTACGTGCGATTCGTTGGAACATGAACTTTTCCCTTCTCTACTCGAAATAAAGAAAAGAGTTTGAACATATTGAATAGATATCCCCCTTTTTATTTATCATTCGGGTTGATGAGTTAAACCAGATAGTTATATGAGTGAAACAAAACAGCTTATAAATTCGCTGTAAGAAGACAAAATCTCATTCCCTATGTACAACAATAAAGTGGAAGTAAACATAAGCAGTGTAAACAGTTTACCCCAAGATTAGATTCTTTGATTAGTTATCATATCTTGAAGCGGGCACAAAAGATCAACTGTATGGAATTTCTACTACTGTCTTGTATGTATTACCATACCGGGGATCAATCAAAAAAATTAGTGGACGGTTAGAAACACTAAGGTACACAAAAGATTAGTAATGGAGATAATCTTAGGTAGCAAAAACGAGGTATGTCCACATAAAAGGAATCATAAGAAGGGCTTTAAGTTGGTAGAAATGATTAAGCAGTACTCCCTCACAATTCCGATCTAGAGTATGCTCCTACTCACTGATTAAGGGAATGACTATCAAGAACGAATTAATCCTTTTTTTTCAGAGTAGCTTCTTCTCAGAAAGAAGAACAGGAACAAAAAAAAGAAATGGAATACATACAATACAATAATACAGTAAAATAATATATAGATAGATAGAATAAGAAAAATGAATAAAAAAATCTTTATTTTTTTTCTTCCATCCATACATATAGAATTCTTATCATGATTCATGAAATGCACTAGTCTCTAATTCTTTAATATCTATTGACGTAACAAGTATTTTATTAAAGGATTAAGTTATTACTGAACAAGGATAAATTTGAATTCTAAAGGATGAGAATGAGATCAATTCGGAAGTGTTTTTTTCTTATTCTAGCAGACGGAATTTCATTGGTATAATTTGGGATTAGGTGATGTATCTTTATTCTTCTATTTACCTACAAAAATGCTGATAATACTGAATTGGTCCTTACATTTATTTGTAACCATAGAGGAGCCGTATGAAGCTGAGGTCTCATGTACGGTTTTGGAATAGCGATAGGAACAGTGATGTTATTATCGACTATGATTATCTAACAGTTTAAGTACAGTTGATATAGTTGAGGCACAGTCAAAATATGGTTTTGGGGGGTGGAATCTATGGCGTCAACCTATAGGATTTATAGTTTTTCTAATTTCTTCTCTAGCGGAATGCGAGAGATTACCTTTTGATTTACCAGAAGCAGAAGAGGAATTAGTAGCAGGTTATCAAACCGAATATTCAGGTATCAAATACGGTTTATTTTACCTTGCTTCTTACCTAAATCTATTAATTTCTTCATTATTTGTAACAGTTCTTTACTTAGGTGGGTGGAATTTTTTTATTCCGTATATATTCATTCCCGAGCTTTTCGTAAAAAAGAAAATGGTTGCAGTCTTTGGAATGACAATTGGTATCTTTATTACATTAGTTAAAGCTTATTTGTTTCTGTTCATTTCTATCGCAACAAGATGGACTTTACCTAGGATGAGAATGGACCAGCTATTAAATCTTGGATGGAAATTTCTTTTACCTATCGCTCTAGGTAATCTATTATTGACAACTTCTTTCCAACTTGTTTCACTATAAATAATAGAATAGAATAACAATATTCTAGATTCCTAACCTCTCTCAAACAAGAAAAAAAAACATCACTTTATTCATGGATATCCACAATATGTTCCCTATGGTAACTGGGTTCATAAATTACGGTCAACAAACAATACGAGCTGCAAGATATATTGGTCAAAGTTTTATAATTACCCTATCCCACACAAATCGTTTACCTGTAACTATTCAATATCCTTATGAAAAATCGATCGCATCAGAGCGTTTCCGTGGTCGAATTCACTTTGAATTTGATAAATGTATTGCTTGTGAAGTATGTGTTCGTGTATGTCCCATAGATCTACCCGTTGTTGATTGGAGATTAGAAAAAAATATAAAAAAAAAACAATTGCTTAATTACAGTATTGATTTTGGATTCTGTATATTTTGTGGTAACTGTGTCGAGTATTGTCCAACAAACTGTTTATCAATGACTGAAGAATATGAACTTTCTACTTATGATCGTCACGAGTTGAATTATAATCAAATTGCTTTGGGACGGTTACCGATGTCAGTAATTGGAGATTACACAATTCAAACAGTTCTGAATTGGACTCAAATCAAAATAGACAAGAATAAACTACTTGATTCGAGAACGATTACCAATTACTAAGAGTTTGTTTTAATATAGAACTTCTTTCATTTTGTTTGATTAGTAACTACTAATACTAATTATAATATAACCATTTAGTATTGAGAATTATTGTTTGATTTAAGCTGAAAAGAAAATACATTTTTCTGATATTTTCGAAATAAACAATTTGAATTACTCTTTTTCGAATAAAAATAGGATAAGATTAAATTCAATTAGGAACATATCATATACAAGAAAAAATGGAGTAACCCTTTTTCTGAAACATTCAGTAAGATCATGAAATATTTCGACTTATTTATCTCTTATTTTATACATAATGGATTTACTTGGACCAATACATGATATTCTTGTAATATTTCTTGGATCAGTTCTTATATTAGGGGGTTTGGGAGTAGTATTATTTACCAATCTAATTTATTCTGCCTTTTCATTGGGATGCGTTCTTTTTTGTATATCCTTATTCTATATTTCATCAAACTCCTATTTTGTAGCTGCTGCGCAGCTCCTTATTTATGTGGGAGCCATAAATGTCTTAATCATATTTGCTGTAATGTTCATAAATCATTCAGAATATTCTAATGATTCCCATCTTTGGATCATTGGGGATGGGGTCACTTCAGTGGTTTGTACAAGTATTTTTTTCTCACTAATTACTACTATCCCAGATACATCATGGTACGGGATTATTTGGACTACAAGATCAAACCAGATTATAGAACAGGACCTAATAAGTAATGTTCAACAAATTGGGATTCATTTATCAACAAATTTTTATCTTCCGTTTGAACTTATTTCGATAATTCTTTTAATTTCTTTAATAGGTGCAATTACTATGGCTCGTCAATAATAAATACTTAGAATTAAAAATTCTAAATCAAATAAAAAATGGGAAGGTTGTTCATTAAATCTATTGCCAATACCTTCTTTTGTTTTGTAATTGTTCTATTTTAGTCAAGCGAATCAGTTGAATTGTTGTTCATATTGAAATTTGATGAGGAATTAGTCAATGATGTTCGAATATGTACTTATTTTGAGTGTATATTTATTTTCTATCGGTATCTATGGATTGATCACAAGTCGAAACATGGTTAGAGCACTTATGTGTCTTGATCTTATACTAAATTCGGTTAATATTAATCTCGTAACATTTTCTGATTTATTTGATAGTCGACAATTAAAAGGAGACATTTTCTCAATCTTTGTTATAGCTATTGCAGCTGCCGAAGCAGCTATTGGTCTAGCTATTGTTTCGTCAATCTACCGTAACAGAAAATCAACTCGTATCAATCAATCGAATTTGTTGAATAATTAAATTAGTCACAATAATCATATAAATAAAGACAAAGACATATAAGACATATACACATATAAGACATATACATAGACATATATAATTATATATACATATATAATTTATTTATATATTTATATAATATATTCATATTGATCTGATTGACCAATTTGAATTCGCATGTGCTATGATCACGTTTGTGGAAAGTCAGAGTTTCTTAGCCCTTTCTTATGAACAGATTTAGAAATATTAATCCATCCTTAGGTGGATTAATCAAATTTGATAAACCACTGATTCGTCTGGTGTTTATATCTGGTGTTTATAATTATAATATAAATATAAATATATGATTCATATACTATGGATTTTACCAGATCGAAAAGTTTTATGTTCAAAACTAGAATTTATAGACCCAATGTCACATTCAGTAAAAATTTATGATACATGTATAGGGTGTACTCAATGTGTACGAGCCTGTCCCACAGATGTATTGGAAATGATACCTTGGGATGGATGTAAAGCTAAACAAATTGCTTCCGCGCCAAGAACCGAGGACTGTGTAGGTTGTAAGAGATGTGAATCCGCTTGCCCAACAGATTTTTTGAGTGTCCGTGTTTATTTATGGCATGAAACAACTCGGAGCATGGGTCTATCTTATTGATACGTTACAAAAAACTCCACTTGAATCATTTGATTCCTTTTTACCGACAAAAACCCGTGCTCGATAAAATATTATTATTCCGAGCACGGGTTTTTCTGGTCAAAGCGTATCTTGTCTTTATTACGAGTTATTTTCCTTGGTTAACAATAATTGTGGTTTTGCCGATATTCGCAGCTTCTTCAATTTTTTTTCTCCCCCATAAAGGGAATAAGGTGTTTCGGTGGTATACTATTTGTATTTGTTTAATGGAACTCCTCTTAACAACCTATGTATTCTGTTATCATTTCCAATTGGACGATCAATTAATCCAATTGGAGGAGGATTTTAAATGTATAAATATTTTTGATTTTCACTGGAGACTGGGAATCGACGGACTTTCCATAGGACCTATTTTACTAACAGGATTTATCACTACTTTGGCTACTTTAGCGGCTTGGCCAGTTACTCGAAATTCACGATTGTTCTATTTACTGATGTTAGTAATGTATAGCGGTCAAATAGGATTATTTTCTTCTCGAGACCTTTTACTTTTTTTCATCATGTGGGAGTTAGAATTAATTCCTGTTTACTTACTTCTATCTATGTGGGGGGGAAAGAAACGTTTGTATTCGGCTACAAAGTTTATTTTGTATACTGCAGGAGGTTCCGTTTTTCTCTTAATAGGAGTTCTGGGTATGGGTTTATATGGTTCCAATGAATCAACATTAGATTTTGAAAGATTAGCTAATCAATCATATCCTATGGCATTGGAAATAATATTATATTTTGGTTTCCTTATTGCTTATGCTGTCAAGTCGCCGATTATACCCCTGCATACATGGTTACCAGATACCCATGGAGAAGCACATTACAGTACATGTATGCTTCTAGCTGGAATCTTATTAAAAATGGGAGCATATGGATTAATTCGAATTAATATGGAATTATTACCCCACGCTCATTCTATATTTTCTCCCTGGTTGGTGATAGTTGGAACGATGCAAATAATCTATGCAGCTTCAACCTCTTTCGGGCAACGCAATTTAAAAAAGAGAATAGCCTGCTCCTCCGTATCTCACATGGGTTTCCTAATTATAGGAATTGGCTCCATAACCGACACAGGACTTAATGGGGCTATTTTACAAATACTCTCTCATGGATTTATTGGTGCTGCACTTTTTTTCTTGTCGGGAACGAGTTGTGATAGAATACGTCTTGTTTATTTAGACGAAATGGGTGGGATATCTCTTCCAATGCCAAAAATATTTACTATGTTTAGTAGTTTCTCGATGGCTTCTCTTGCATTGCCGGGAATGAGTGGTTTTGTTGCCGAATTAGTAGTATTTTTTGGAATAATTACCAGTCCAAAATATCTTTTAATGCCAAAAATCCTAATTACTTTTGTAATGGCAATTGGAATGATATTAACTCCTATTTATTTATTGTCTATGTCACGTCAGATGTTCTATGGATACAAGTTATTCAATGTACCAAACTCTTTTTTTGTGGATTCTGGACCACGAGAACTATTTGTTTCGATCTGTATCTTTTTACCCGTAATAGGTATTGGTATTTATCCGGATTGCGTTTTCTCACTATCAGTTGATAAGATCGAAGGTATCTTATCTAATTATTTTCATAGATAGTTTTCATTAATGAGAAAGTCTTATAATTCTGTGATTTTAATTTACTATTTTATTTTTTTCCCGTACAATGGAAAAAAATAAAGTGAATTAGAATTGTAATTAGATACATCTCGAGTTTTGGAGAACCACTTCCATAGTTCTCCAAAACTCGCACAAACTCTCATTATATATGGTGCGATATTCTTATCTTATGTATTCCTTTGTATTCTTTTTATGTTTATGTAATTTATTCAATTAGATGTTAATGTGAATGAACCATAACTATGTAGACCTACTCCTAATAGATTGATCCCAAAATAGCATATCCAAATTATAAGAAATCCTATAGAAGCTACAAGTGCCGGATTGGTACCTTGAAAATTTATATTTATTCTAGTATGCGAATAAATCGCGAATATGGTCCAAGTAATAAATGCCCAAGTTTCTTTTGGGTCCCAATTCCAATAGGATCCCCATGCCTCATTAGCCCAAACTGCTCCCGAAAGTATGCCTATGGTTAAAAAAATGAACCCTAAACTAATGATACGATAAGTCCAATAATCCAAACGCTGAGTCAATTGATATTTGTAATAATTTCGAAATGAAAGAAAAGAAGTGTTTTTAAAAACACTTCTTTTCTTATTCAAATATTCGGTCTCAGCAAAGAAAAATGACTTAATTAAGAATTTTTTTAAGAAATTTTTCCTTTTACAAAAAATATCCATGTTTTTTCGAAATGTAATGACTAAAAGAGCGACTGATAATAATGATCCGGATAAAAGAGTTGCATAGCTCAATAACATCATACTTACGTGCATCATTAACCATTGAGATTTTAGAGCAGGTACTAATATTGCAGATTGCCGAATTTCAGTTGAAAGACACGACGTGGCGAAGCCTTGAGTAAAAATGACACTTGGTGCGGTTATTGCACTTAAATCATTTTTATGATTCCCTATCTTAAGAATCATATGAATAATGGAGAAACTCCACGAAAGAAAGATTAATGATTCGTATAAATTACTTAACGGGAAATGTCCCGAATAAATCCATCGAGTAATTAATAATCCTGTTATAGAGAAAAAAGCGGATATTATCCCTTTTTCCGACGAATCACGTAATCCTGCAATTTTGTGGATTAATAAGGTCATCAAATGAATCGTAATCATAATTGAAATGATCGAAAAAGAGATATGAGTTAATATATGTTCTAAAGTCACAAATATCATAAAAAAAAAAGGTCCCATTGCCAAATGGAAATCTGGAATTGAATATATTTATTATAGAATGAATCTATTCTGCCCCTTTTATGGGATGCCGCCACTCGGACTCGAACCGAGATGCTCTAGCACTGCTTCCTAAGAGCAGCGTGTCTACCGATTTCACCATGGCGGCTTACTTGAAATAATAATAGTCGATTCATGTTGAACCGTCGATATTCGACGATTCAACATGAATCGATGAATAAATACTCATCTAAATTATATATATATATTTTATTTGAATGCTCAATCAATGATCCTTAGTTAGCATCGTCATAGGGTTCAGTTTTAACAATCAATTTTCAGGTATTATAAACTAAGTTTTTCCGTATTAGAACTGGATAGTTTTGTTCTCATATGAGATATAGAAGGCAGAATGGAATCGTCTTTTTTCTATCTTTTTTTGATGATTTTTTTTCATCCATGAAAAAAAAATGTATTTTAGTAATGAACAAAATCAAATAATTATAACTACTATTTCATATGTATCACAATTTCATCACTAAATCAAGAGATTTTTCTAACAATTGCGATACCTTACTTAGTATTATTAAGTATTAATATTCCGTGTTGCGTAAATAATTTTACATTTATGATAACATATTTCTCAAATCAATTAGGTTTTGGGGCTAGGCATATAACAAAAGAATTTCAATCTCTATTACAATTGTACTTTTTCCAATTTATTCGATTTTTCTATTGAAAAAAGTACAATTGATAGGAAAAAAACAACCATTTCATGAGTTAAATATACTGTAATGAAAAGAACAAATAATACTTAGAACCTAATAGCAATAGACAGAAGAATTAGCAATATTGGTATTCTCCATACCGCAATAGTTAGTTTAATTAATATCCAAGAGTTCAATGCATTAGTTAATGTGAATCATTCATCTTAAAAAGTGCAAATTTTTTCGTGCCGTGTGTAGTCAAATTATTCCAGGGCTTTATTACTTCTTTGTTGCACAAAAAAGCTTTTTGAATGCCTAGTGGAAACCGATTTAGCTAAAGAAAAAGCTTTTCCTGCAGCTAAATATCCCCTTTTCTTCCAAATATTTCTACGAATACGTTTTTTTGATATAGAAGTGCGTTTTTTTGGAACCGCCATTTTTTTTTTAAGTTACTAATTTTTATTGTTCTATGTGAAAGACATGTATTGTTCAAAATAGATTGTTCTTTCTTTTTATCTATACTTATTCTTATTGTTTGTGCCAATAATAGTTTTTTTATTTTAGTTTTTTTTTTCATTTTCTCAAAACAAAACATTTCATAACATACAAATATATAATAATAAATCAAAGATAAATTCTATATAAATAGATAAATATATACATGTACATCATATAACATATGGTATTAACACTGGTTAATACTAGTGAAAAAAAATTAAAATAAAAAAGAATTTTTTTGTATTAATTTAATTGATTAAGTTCAGGACAACGTGCCTATAATTGAAACTCAAATTTAGAACTACAAAAAAAAATATTCTCTTACCTGATAAGGTAACCTTAGTCGTTTTTTATTTTAGTTTTATTTAATTTCAGGTTTATACGAAGTATAAAGTATCATAGGATTTGGAATTTCCAATAAACAAAAGTTTTCCTTAGTTAATAACTGAGCAGTAATCTTTTCTTAGTTATTTGATCATATCACTTGATATTTGCCAACCAATTGTAATTTTTTCTCAGATATAAAATATCTGAGAAAAAAAATCAGAATAATAAAAAAGAAAAAGAGTTTGATTTTTCTTTTTTATTATTGTTCTTCCTTGCAATAATTGGTGAATCGAAAACAACTAAATAAAAAAAAATAAGAGAAAAATTCGAATTTGTTTTTTTTATGGAACATACATATCAATATGCGTGGATAATACCCTTTCTTCCACTTCCAGTTACTATGTCAATAGGATTTGGACTTCTGCTTGTTCCAACAGCAACAAAAAATATTCGTCGTATGTGGGCTTTTGTTAGTATTTTACTGCTAAGTATGGTTATGGGGTTTTCGGCTAATCTGGCTATTCAGCAAATAAATGGAAGTTTTATCTATCAATATCTATGTTCTTGGACCATCAATAATGATTTTTCCTTAGAGTTCGGATACTTGATCGATCCACTTACTTCTATTATGTCATTACTAATTTCTACTGTTGGAATCATGGTTCTTATGTATAGTGACAATTATATGTCTCATGATCAGGGATATCTGAGATTTTTTGCTTATATGAGTTTTTTCAATACTTCCATGTTGGGATTAGTTACTAGTTCCAATTTGATACAAATTCATATTTTTTGGGAACTAGTGGGAATGTGTTCCTATTTATTAATAGGTTTTTGGTTCACACGACCTATTGCAGCAAGTGCTTGTCAAAAAGCTTTTGTAATTAATCGTGTAGGTGATTTTGGTTTATTATTAGGAATCTTAGGTTTTTATTGGATAACAGGTAGTTTAGAATTTCGAGATTTGTTCGAAATAGTTAATAACTTGATCCATAATAATGAGGTCAATTTTAGATTTGTTATTCTATGTGCCTGTTTATTATTTCTTGGTGCAGTTGCTAAATCCGCACAATTTCCCCTTCACGTATGGTTACCTGATGCCATGGAGGGACCTACTCCCATTTCGGCTCTTATTCATGCTGCTACTATGGTAGCAGCAGGAATTTTTCTTGTAGCACGACTTCTTCCTCTTTTTATAGCCATACCTTACATAATGAATCTCATTTCTTTAATAGGTATAATAACACTAATATTAGGAGCTACTTTGGCTCTTGCTCAAGGAGACATTAAAAGAAGTTTAGCCTATTCAACAGTGTCTCAATTGGGTTATATTATGTTAGCCCCAGGTATAGGTTCTTATCGAGCTGCTTTATTTCATTTGATCACTCATGCCTATTCTAAAGCTTTATTGTTTTTGGGATCCGGATCTATTATTCATTCAATGGAACCTGTTGTTGGATATTCGCCGGATAAAAGTCAGAATATGGTTCTTATGGGTGGTTTAACAAAATATGTTCCAGTTACAAGAACTACGTTTTTATTAGGTACACTTTCTCTTTGTGGTATTCCACCTCTTGCTTGTTTTTGGTCCAAAGATGAAATTCTTACTGATAGTTGGTTGTATTCACCAATTTTCGCAATAATTGCTTAT